CAACCCACAGGAATTGTTCACGATATTTCAAAATCAAAAAAGAGCTATTTAATGAACTTCGGGGTAATTAAACGAATGAAAATGAAAGTAGGGAAAGTGAGGGCTGTCCTATCTTCTGTGCGTATTTTAGCATTTTTATTCTCCCTTTTCTTAGCTTTCGAATTGACTTAGATAATCAAGAATCTTAGTTACGGGGCATGGTTTGATTCCGTTTTGGTAGTTGCAACCTTCATATTGGCATGTTGACAATAGTGTATTGATCAAATATGATTAGATCATGGATAAATAGATCTAGGATCCAATTCTATTTGGTTTTTACTTGTCTTCATGCAAATGATGTGTTCCTTGGATTCGCTGTGGCACAAAGGGTCTCTTCTGAAACAGAAAGAGATCTATCTATTTTCTATAGTTACTGGGTAATTTATTCGATTTTCATTTGATTTTTATTTTTTCCGTTTTCGGTTTCTAATCGATCAGAAAATTCTTTTTTGAGATTTGGTTGTTAGTTCCATTTTGTTGGTTGTTGATGTGGTCGTGCAATCCAATCTCTTTATTCTTTTTTTCTTTTGTTTGATTGCGCTCGTATCTACAGAACCAAATTCCCTTATTCGGGTTGCTAACTCAACGGTAGAGTACTCGGCTTTTAAGTGCGCCTAGAATCTTTTACACATTTGGATGAAGCAACGGATTCATACATACCATTGGTAGAGTTTGTAAGACCACGACTGATCCTGAAACGGGGTGAGTGGAAAAAGCAGCATGTCGTATCAATGTAAACCTCTGAGACTATTTGATTCTTAACGGATCGGTACAAAATCTAGTTTTTGTATGATTCTTGTAGCGGAACAAACGAAATTCACGGTTGGGTCGATTGAATAAATGGATAGAGCCTTCTGGTTCCAATTATAGGGAAGCAAAAAGCAACGAGCTTCTGTTCTGAATTCGAATTATTACCCGATCTAATTAGATGTTAAAAATGAATTAGTGCCTGGTGCGGGAAAAGGTTCTCCCATAAGTGGATTACTCATTTTTTTTTATGAATCCTAACTATTTTTACCTCCATTAGATTCTGTATGCCGTGGAGACTCATGTGTATCAGAAACGGTATATTGATAAAAATAAATTATTCCAAAGTCAAAAGAGCGATCGGGTTGCACCAATAAAGGATTTCGAACCATCTCGTTATTCTATAACGAACCTAAATCAATTGGGTGGAAAAAGAGAGGATCCATTGATTAGCTTATCTGTTGTCACCGAGGTATTTTATTTTCTATTTTCTTACTATATACCCTGTTTTGACTGTATCGTACTATGTATCATTTGCTAACCCAATAAACCCTTTGCCTTTGTTTCAAAGCGAATTTCAAATGAAGGAATTACAAGGATATTTAGAAATGGAGAGATCCCAGCAACAAGACTTCCTCTATCCACTTCTTTTTCAGGAGTCTCTTTATGCACTTGCTCATGATTATGGTTTAAAGGGATCCAGTCCTTACGAACCCGTGGAAAATGTAGGTTATGATAATAAATCCAGTTCACTGCTTGTGAAACGTTTAATTACTCGAATGTATCAACAGAAGTTGTTGATTATTTCGGCTAATGCTTTTACAAAAAAAAATTATTATCAAATGGTATCCACAGGATTTTCAGTCATTTTGGAAATGAAATTCTCACTGCGATTAGTGTCTTCTCAAGAAGGGAAAGATCTACAAAAATATCAGAATTTACGCTCAATTCATTCAACATTTTCCTTTTTAGAGGATAAATTATACCATTTAAATAATGTATCAGAGATACTAATACCCTACCCCATTCATCTGGAAATCTTGGTTCAAAATCTCCGCTCTTGGATACAAGATGCCCCCTCTTTACATTTATTCCGACTCTTTCTCCATGAGTCTCATAATTGGGCTAGTCTGATTACTAAAAAGAAATCCATCTCTTTTTTTTCAAAAGAGAATCAAAGATTCTTCTTGTTCCTATATAATTCTCATGTATATGAATGGGAATCCCTATTCATGTTTCTCCGTAAACAATCTTTGTATTTACGATCAACATCTTTTGCAAACCTTCTTGAGCGAACCTATTTCTATGGCAAAATAGAACATCCTCTAGGAGTGTTTCGTAAAGATTTCCAGAATATCCTATGGTTGTTCAAGGATCCTGACATGCATTATGTCAGATATCAAGGAAAATCCATTCTGGCTTCAAGGGGAAGTTTTCTTCTGATGAATAAATGGAAATATCACATTGTCATTTTGTGGCAATATTATTTTTACTTGTGGTCTCAAGAAGATAGAATTCATATAAACCAATTTTCCAATCATTCCTTCGAGTTTCTGAGTTATCTTTCAAGTGTACGGCGAAATCCTTCAGTGATAAGGACTCAAATGCTAGAAAATGCATTTCTAATGGAGATTCCTAGTAAGAAGTTTGAAACCCTAGTCCCAATTATTCCAATGATTGGATCATTGGCTAAAGCAAAATTTTGTACCGTTTC